CCAATTTTTTTTTTTTCCTTATCGTTCAGGAAAGACAAGAAAATCTCGGGGTAGCACACATTCTCTAGAATTTCTCTTAGATTCGAACCCATAGCTGATGATAGAACTAGAATAGATATTTTCTGTTTCCTACTCACACGAGCCCATATCCTTGCTTTTTTATCAATCTCTAATTCTACTCTTCCCCCCCAATCTGATATTATAGTACCGGTATAGACCGAAATTCCGTTATGGTCCAATTCTGACCGGTAATAGATACCAGGGCTTTGCAATATTTGATTGATCACAATTCTGTATATTCCATTTACTATAGAAGTTCCCAGGGAATTCATTAGAGGAATGTTTCCGATAAAAATTGTTTGTTCTTGCATATCCCTACTGTTTTTCCAAATTAATCCCGCAGATACATATAATTCAGAAGAATATGTGAGTGATTCATATACAGCATCTCTTTCTTTTATCGATGGTTCTACTAATTGGTATGTTTCCACAAATAATTGAAATTCAATTTCTTGATCTCTATCTTCAATTTTTGGAAACTTATAAAGTTCTTCTGCTAAGCCCTGATCAATGAACCTACAAAATCCTTCAAATTGTATCTGATTAAATCCAGGTATTGTAGACATTCCCCCATTTCCATCCCCAAGCATTTAAAATTTATTTCCTATTTTTTGAAAAAAAAAAAAAATTCCATTGTTGGATCGTTTTTCATCCATTATAATTATATGGATCGATCCAGCACTGATGGAATTGATATTCTGTTTACAGAATCACATAAAATTTTATCTAACTCCATATATGAATATGGAATATATATGAATATGGAATGTATGAAATACGTATGAACGGAAGAATAAAGAGAATTTTAATTTTCTACTCAAATTGGAATTTGCAACAGATATAACTGGAAAAGAATTGAGAAATTCTACTTAACTTAGACTTATGGAATTTTATATAGAATAACAAAAAGTGATTCAATTTCTACTATTATTTATGATATTACATATTCCAATACAATTAGATACCAGTGAAATAAATAATTCGGGATTTGATCTCTTCGATGAGATAAAAACCCAATAATCAGAAACAATATAAAGAAAGTTGGTTTTTTAGCACTTAGCTTTTTTCGTGGATTTCCTTTCGCACAGAAGAGATATTTTTTTTTATCTATTTTTTGATTTTAATAGAGTTCGTTGAAGCGTAAAAGAAGGCTTTGTTAAGCATACGCGGATAGAACCATAGCTATCTATATATATGTCTTTCCTTTTATTTCGGGTCTATTCTGTACATCGGATGTCGTGCTCTAGCAAAATCTCTATTTTCTTCTATTTTCTATAGGAATCATAGACAGATAAGATATCTGATTAAAGATATACGTATAATAATTTATGTTCTAGGGTTTACATATACTCATAATTGTTGTTATAATTGAAATATTGAAATTGAGAAGGCTTTTTTTATTGAAAAGAATCAATACTGGATAGTTACATATCCATTTTGATTTTCTTATATCATTCGGCAAATACAATTTTCGATTCAAATTTGAGAATCATTCATGAATTTCCAGTCAATAGTTAATGGTTCCAATTTGTCCTGAATTTTGGCTTTTGTGACTGAAAATTAACATTTGGTTTTTCCTTTCAATAGAAAGGAGAAAAAATTCAGATAGTGAGTGTTTTGACATACTATACAAAATAAATCAAAGAGGTGGATCTAATCCAAAAAAGGAAGGATTTTTTTTAGGAAAAGGATTAAGTTAGGAAGGGGATTAAGATTAATAAAAATGGGATTCAAGATACAAGTACAAAAAAAAATAAGTTTAGTAACAAAAAAAAAGGGGGGGGTATTTTCGTCTATTTTCTATTTCTATTTTATATTGCCTTGGCGACATGGCCGAGTGGTAAGGCGGGGGACTGCAAATCCTTTTTCCCCAGTTCAAATCCGGGTGTCGCCTGATCAACAAAAGACGCGAAAAACCTTATTCCGTTTTGCTGATCTAACTTGTTGAATTTGTCCCCAATAGAAGCAGCGGAGGAAAAAGGATCTTGATACTTCCAAGAGCGCCGCTGCTTATTTTGTGCTTATTTTGTTTGCGCTTAATCTTTCCCGATTCTACTAGCAATCATATAAGCATATAAGAACTTCTTATAATTAATTGGTTATAATTAATTGGATTTTTTGGATTGTTTCATCAATGGTATTGGACAAAATCTTTTTTTTTTTTGACTCTGCGCCAACGATAATAAAGTGACTATTATTATTAGTGACTATTATTAGTATTATTAGTGAAAAATAATAGAAAAAAGTGAACAATACTAGCAAAATTCCTTCATATTCATAGAGATAGGGGACATAATTAACATGGATATAGTAAGTCTCGCTTGGGCTGCTTTGATGGTAGTCTTTACATTTTCCCTTTCACTCGTAGTATGGGGAAGAAGTGGACTCTAGGGATACTACTAATTGAGTTGAGAAATGAAACTCTATCCATTTTTTTATAGATTATAGATCGTTCTACAAAAACTTTTAAATTTAACTATATATATTATATATTTCAATTGAATTTATATTTCAATTGAATTCAATTATTTAATTCAATTTCTAAATTCTAATAATTTAGTTTAGAATTTAGAAATTGAATTCAAAATATCTTCATTTGCAAATTCTATTAGATTCAAGTGGAGTAATTTATTCCATGAATAATATCTGAATAATACCCTTTTAATCATAATCAAATAAATATTTTAATGATTCCCCTGCTCATATTTCAAAAGTAAAAAGAATACAAATGACAGGAAAGTTATTCCAACCGAATTCTTCCTAAATTCTCTATTTCGATAAACCGGCTCTTATCAGAGTTATATATGGACAATAAGGAACAGCGAAACCTTTTTTACTTTTTATTTGTTTGCCTTTTTCCGGTTCAAAGACAAAAGAAAGTAGTTCTTTATTTTAGTTATTAAAAAGTTATTAAATTAAGTGGTTTTTTACGGAAAATAAAATAGACATAGTGGTTCTCTAACGGGATACTACGCATACTAAGATATTTTCTTGGAGAAATTACATATACATATTGCGCACTTAGTGCTTAGTTTAGTATTTGTTTTATTATTTTAGTTTTAGAAATTCGATTTATGCTATACTTTATTAACTTGACTCATTTCATATCATGATTCAAAGATTTAAAATCGGCGGGATTTACTAATCCTTTTCTTTTCATCGAAATCTGAAAAAGTTTTTATAAAACTTCTTTCCTTATATATGAATAGAAAGATGACATTCTAGATTGATTGAACTATATAAAGCCCAGATCTTTCTACAGTACAACTTTATATACTAGAATAACAAAAATAGATAGTATGGTAGAAAGTAATATATATTACTTTCTACCATACTATCGGATCTCATAGAATCCTGTTGATTGTTGATTCTAGTTCGCTCATTTCAGCTAAAACGAAAAATTGGAATTCTTTTCATTTTATTTCGTTAATTCTTGATATTGATAAGAACTAAGAAGTCAAGTTTCATTCAAATTAATCACTTTGACTAACAGTTTTTACATATATTATAAGTAAAAAAGCAGTAGGAACTAGAATGAACAGTGCAGTAGCAATAAATGCGAGAATATTTACTTCCATAATCTCATCGTTTCGTTTTTCTTTACTTCACAATAATTCGGGATTTAATCCCATAAAAGATGATAAATCTTTCGCCTCTAAATTCAATGGGATGAATTCCATCTCGATGATATCGAATCAGATCAATATCATGAATAACAATATCTGAACTCTCAAATCGATTTATCGTCGAGAATTGAATAGTATAACATAGAAAGATCATTTATTCATACCAAATCAAAAAATGGATTCCTGACCCAATCGAAAATTTCCTTACTTTATTACTTTGTTACTTTATTTATCATTCTTTTCCATTCTTTCTTTTCTATAAAACTATCTCCTTCCTTGTACAATCATCTGACTAAGTATCAGCTAATCGCCTTTAAACTTACATAGGTTACAAACAAACCCAAACAAACAATAGAAGCGAAATGAGAAGGGGGGAGTTATATTCTAAACTCCTTTTTTGAATGATCTAATCTTATTGGATTGGAAAACAAAAAAAAAAAGTGTGATAAAGATAAGCCCTAGTACAGTAAAAAAAAAAATGGAATATTCTACCAAATTCACTTTTTTAGAGTTTGTTTTTTCTTCGGCGGAAACCCTTAAAAAAAAAAAAGATTATTCATTCCCCCTATAAGAGGAGCAGGGTCCTTATTTTATTTTTATTTTATTAATATGCTCTTTACTTGAATTTATTAATATGCTCTTTACTTGAATTAGTAATGGGATCCATATAATATATCAAAACTTCAATGTACAATTTGAATGAGATAGATTGTTTCAAATTCAAACTAGTAATTGAGGTTACACAAAATCGGAGCCAAAAAAGAAGATACTTTTCCGATTAAAATTAAAAGGATTCTATCAAAGAAATTCAATTCATTTTGTATCGTACAAATAAGAATTCCATTTGTGTATGTGCTACCGGGAAAGATAGGGTACTCGATTTGATTTCATTATACGGATCGGGAGTAATCGAAAAGACCAAATTCAGTGCGGCATCTCTTGGAATCCTGAATATGACGCTACCAATAATTGTACTAATCCACATGTGTCTTTATCCATCTCCATCGATATTAGTTGAAGAAATGAAAATTACCATATTTGTATTTGCTTTGATGAAAAACGAAAATATATATATATATATATATATATATATATATATAAATAAATAATATAAAATAATAATAAGGATCCCCTTTGGGAATGAAATTCTGCTATTTGTATCCCTTTTACAGAAAATTACAGAAAATGAAAAATGAAGAGATGAATTGATGTATTTTTTTTTATTGGATTATTGGTTGTTGGATTTGTCGGGACTGACGGGGCTCGAACCCGCAGCTTCCGCCTTGACAGGGCGGTGCTCTGACCAATTGAACT